AGTATATAATAAGCTAAACTAAGCTACTAGGTTCATACCCTGGCGATAAATTGAATAATTTTTATATAAAGGTATTTAAGTCCCTAATTCGGAATTTAGGTTCCAATTAGGACCTTAAATATCTCATCAATAAGTTTACTAAGATCAGTGTTGTGACACTTTATTTTTGCCTCTCTCTTATCTTGATATTGGATAACTTCCTAATCAAGTGGGTAATCTACGAGTTTTCAATAATTCTTACAATTGGAATTTTGAATACTATAAAGATATCCTCTAAAATTGTCAGGATTCTGTACTATTCAGTATCTTCAATTTCATCTATTATACTTATATTTTTCATCGTTATCTACAACAACATTTCAGTTATATCTTCGGCGAATTCTACAATCATCCTCAAGTTTTTTATCGTTATAATGTTCATGAAACTTAGAATGTTTCCATTTCACAATTGAATGATTTTCTGCTATGAAAAATCATCCTGAATACAGATTTTTCTGCTGTCCTCGATCATGAAGTTTATCCCGATTTCATTCTTCTGTCAATTCATTAACTTGTGGGACAATATAGTTATTCTCCTAATTTTTAATAGAGTTTTTATGTCAGCTTATGTAAGAGTTAATTTCTCCTTGAAGAAACTCCTTGCATGCTCAACATCTTTCAACAACTTTCTAATGCTATTGATACTTACGATTGGGGTTAAGCAGTTTGTAATCTTCCTGTTATTTTATTCTTTATCAATCTACTATTTAACTTCAATGCTTCACAAGATAAGCTGTAGAAAATTGTTTATGATATTTGACTTCAAAATTGTGGGAAAAATCTTCATGGCCTGAATGTTAATTTACTCAATGCTCCCTATAATATTAACTTTCGTAGTAAAGTGAAACCTAATATATGAAATGTCTAAGTTTAACAGTCTTGTGTCATTTATATACTTAATTTTCTTGATCTCGAATTTATTAATTGTATGAAAGTACATAGTTATCATTAAGAAAGCAATGATAATAAGAAAGTTCAGAATCTACATCAAATTGAGGTACAAGATGGAAATCTTGACTATCTCTCTAACATTATTCTTTATTGTCATGTTTCTATTTTTTAACTTTATTAACAACTATTAGTTATAGTTTATTTAGTAAAACTTTAGACTGCAAATCTAAGAAAATTTAGGAATTATCTAATCCTGCTGCAAAATCTTAAGTTATAATTAAACTGTTAATTTTCAAGATTGAAAAAGTACTTTAATGTATAGATTTTATGTCATGTTAAATCTTTTTAATAATATTAGAAGAGCTTTATCTTCATTGATAAATTTACAGTTTACTTCTTTTTCAGACATAATATTTAAAGTTTGAGCTATTGGAAAGCTGTCAGTTATTATATATTGACCAGGCCTATTATTAGGCAATTTTATATTAAAAAGTGACTGATATCTACAAATCATAAGAACATTGGAATTTTATATATAGTATTTGCTCTCTGATCAGGAATTATCGGATCATCTTTTAGCATGCTTATTCGAATGGAGCTTAATAGCCCTGGAATGTGAATTAATAATGATCAAATTTATAACTCAATTATTACTAGTCATGCATTTCTGATAATTTTTTTCATAGTTATGCCTTTCATAATTGGGGGATTTGGAAATTTTCTGATCCCCATAATGCTTGGGTCTCCCGATATGGCTTTCCCTCGTATAAACAACGTCAGATTTTGACTTCTACCTCCATCTCTCCTACTCCTCCTTCTGAGAAATTTCCTATTTCCTAGATCAGGAACTGGGTGAACAATCTATCCCCCATTGTCGTCCTACCTCTACCACTCATCTCCTTCCGTTGATTTAACTATTTTTTCTATTCATATAACTGGAATTTCCTCAATCTTAGGGTCTCTAAATTTCATTGTAACAATTTTTATGATAAAGAATTTTTCTCTTAATTATGACCAGATCAGACTATTTTCTTGGTCTATCTCAGTTACTGTAATTCTTCTTATTGTTTCCCTACCTGTTTTAGCAGGAGCAATTACAATACTTCTGTTTGATCGAAATTTCAACACTTCATTCTTTGACCCAATAGGAGGAGGTGACCCAATTCTTTATCAGCACCTTTTTTGATTTTTTGGTCACCCTGAAGTCTATATCCTTATTCTCCCGGGGTTTGGGCTAATTTCCCAAATTATTATAAATGAAAGGGGAAAGAAAGAAGTTTTCGGAAACCTAAGTATAATCTATGCCATGCTAGGTATTGGATTTCTCGGATTTATTGTGTGGGCCCATCACATGTTCACAGTTGGCCTAGATATTGATACTCGGGCCTATTTTACTTCGGCAACTATAATCATTGCAGTTCCTACAGGAATCAAAGTATTCAGGTGACTTGCCACTTATCACGGGTCTAAGTTAAACTTTAATATTTCTTTTATTTGATCTATCGGATTTATTTTAATATTCACGGTTGGGGGTCTTACAGGCATTATACTTTCAAACTCCTCGGTTGATATCATTCTACATGATACATACTATGTTGTAGGACATTTTCACTACGTCCTATCCATAGGAGCAGTTTTTTCAATTATTGCAAGATTTATTCACTGGTTTCCATTGATTACTGGACTAATAATGAACAGAAAGTGGCTGAAGTTTCAGTTTTCCCTAATGTTTCTTGGTGTAAATTTAACTTTCTTTCCTCAACATTTTTTAGGACTGATGGGAATGCCTCGACGATACTCTGACTACCCTGACTCATACTACTGCTGAAACTTTTTATCCTCAGTAGGATCAATAATTTCAATGAATAGGTTATTGTTTCTTATCTACACTATTTACGAGAGGTTTGTATCTAAACGACTTGTTATTTTTAAGTTTAGACAGTCATCTCTTGAATGACTGAACTCTTACCCTCCGCTTGATCACTCAATCAATGAGACCCCTCTAGTTTCAGTAAATAAAGTTAAAAATATCCTAAGCAACTAGCTATAATTTAATGTGGCAGATTAGTGCTTTGAATTTAAGATTCAAGTATAAAACTTTTGTTTTCGTTAAAAATTTCAACATGAAATATATACTCATTTCAAGATTCAAATTCTGTATACTCAGATAACTTAATTTCATTCCACAACTTTGTAATAATATTTATCGTTGTAATTACTTCATTGACTCTGTTCTTTATTGTAGATTTTGTAACTAACTCTTTCATTAATCTGATACTTCTTAAGAACCACACTATTGAAGTAGTTTGGACAATTATCCCGATGATCGTTCTTGCTGTAATTTGTTACCCTTCCCTCAAGATTCTATACTTTATTGATGATGTGTCTAGTCCTTACTTTTCAATTAAAGCTATTGGACACCAGTGATACTGATCTTATGAATACCCTGAATTTAACAACTATGAGATCAACTCATATATACTTGTATATTCGAACAGTGACCACTTTCGACTGATTGAGACAGATAATCGAATAGTTGTCCCATTCAAGATCTCAATTCGCCTAATCGTTTCATCTCTTGATGTAATTCATTCGTGAACTATCCAGTCTCTTGGTCTAAAAGTAGATGCAGTCCCTGGACGAGTTAATCAGCTAAACTTGGTATCCACTCGACCTGGGTTATACTTTGGACAGTGCTCTGAGATTTGCGGAGTTAATCACAGATTTATACCAATCATGCTAGAAAGTACAGATTACTCTAATTTTGTCAAGTGAGTAAACTCTAATCTAAGGAATTGATGAAAATTTAGTTAAAATATAACATCAAAATGTCACTTTGAAGTAAACCGGACTAAAGTTAGTTTTCTATTCCTCAGATAATACCAATTAATTGAATTACAATTTTTTTTATAAATTATACTCTTCTATTTGCAGTAATTATTTCGATCAATTCCTTTAATATATCTAATTTTTGCATATTTCAAATACCAGGTAATTCTAAGAAGTTAGATACCTTCAAGACGGAATGAAAATGGTAATATTCAACTTGTTTGAGAGGTTTGATCCATCAGTGTACTATTTATACACTCTTCAGCTTAACTGACTGTTTTCTATGTATTCTCTGATTCTGTTGACTAGAAGGTATTGACTAATCCCCTCCCGACTTTCAATAGTATTCACACTTATTTTCTCCATCTTATTTAGTGAATTTTCAATAGCATCACACTACAAAAAGCTTGCCCCAGGCCTTCTGGTTCTCATTAGCCTTATGTTTTATACTATATCTATAAACTTCTTGAGCCTGTTTCCGTATATTTTTTCAACTACAAGACATCTTCTGTTCAACCTTTCATTGTCTCTACCTCTGTGAATAAGATTTTTTTTATACTCTATTATTACAAATCCTATAAAATTTTTCTCCCACCTTGTCCCCTACAATTCTCCTGGACCGTTGATAAACTTTATAGTAATTATTGAGATAATCAGGTACCTGATTCGGCCTCTTACTTTGTCAATTCGTCTTTCCTCAAATCTTCTATCAGGGCACTTAATCCTGATTCTCTTGAGAAGTTTTGTAATGAAATTTGTATATACTTTTCCTGTTAGAATAATAGTAGAGAACCTCCTCTTGGTCCTGGAAATTTCAATGTCAGTAATTCAAGCTTACGTGTTCTCTGTCCTTCTGGCTCTGTATCTGAAAGAAAGAATTTAGCCAAATGAACAAAAACTTCCCATACCTTTTAGTAACAATAAGTCCATGGCCTATCATTATCTCACTTAACTTAATAAACTTTCTAATTAGAATTGTAGTTTGAATCAATTTTAAGAACTACTCAATTGTGTTTTTAATATTTTCCAACCTGCTTCTTGCATTTACCCTTTGAAACCGAGATATTGTACGAGAAAGAACTTTCATAGGAGGTCACACCTTTATTGTAAAAATAATAATTAAGCTTAGTATAGGAATATTTATTTTGTCTGAGCTGTTTTTCTTCATCTCGTTTTTTTGAACTTTTTTCCACAGGTCAATTTCCCCATCCATTGAAATCAACATGGCATGACCTCCAAAAATAATTAAAGTACTCAACTATACCGAAATTCCTCTTCTAAACACCCTCACTTTAATTACATCAGGGTTCTTTGTAACTCTAAGACATCTAAACTTGGTCATAAACATGCTCGACAAGAGATTGAAAACACTTTTTTACACAATTCTTATAGGATTGTACTTTTCAGTGGTGCAGATACTCGAATACTTCAACTCAGGATTTTGCATTAACGACAGGGTGTACGGGTCAATCTTTTTCATCTCCACAGGATTTCATGGAATCCACGTTCTTGTAGGAACAGTATTTTTGATAGTCTCCTTTGCTCGAATGTACAGGATACACTTTTCTACTATTCATCATATCAACTATGAGATATCAGTATGATACTGGCACTTCGTCGATGTCATCTGGCTTTTTATCTACTCCTTCTATTACGTCCTAATCTAGTCACGTAGACTCGCATAGTATAATAGTTATTACACTTAATTTCCAATTAAGAAATTCGGACTCCCAGATGCGAGTAATACTGATCTACACAATATTCTTTCTCCTAGCCATTTCAATTTCATTCTTAATTCTAAGCCTAAACAAGGCCATGTCTCCAAGGAAGCCAATCTGAATAGAAAAGAAGGTTCCATTCGAGTGTGGTTTTAATCCTATTTCAAAGTATTCTATTCCTGTGTCTATACCCTTCTTTCTTGTTGCAATTTTGTTCCTTATCTTTGACATTGAAATTACTCTCCTTGTCCCAGTTATTATTTACCTAAATTACCTGAGCTTCATGTACACTATCTTACTGATCGTTTTCTTCGCCCTAGTCATATTAGTTACTCTAGTTTTTGAGTGGTTTATAGGATACCTCAGGTGAATGTACTAAGTACAAACTATTAAAAGTTAATTTTTAAGTCGAAATTAAGTGTAATTCTTTACTTTATACTTTTCCTCCATGATATCCCAAATTCCAACAAATAGAGAATATTTATTCAAGTGTTGAATGTAAGCCCTCTGGCCTTCAAACTATATAAATTACATTTGATGTATCCTAGCATATCAAATTTTGAACTTGACGGAATTAATTAGATTAATATTGTAAATGATAAATTTAATTATGGTTGAATTGATAGCTGAATTAATACATTATATATAATATATTGAAATTAGATATAAATGGGATTTTTAATAAAGAGTTCTAGATAAATTAGTGGAAATTAAATATGGGAATTAAAATTAATAATGATAAATAAAGTGCCAGCAATAGCGGTTAAACTTTGATTATGAGCTATCAGTCTACGAAACTCTACCTAATTTACCTTGAAATTCAGCCTATTTTTGAATCATGGATCGTAGGTGAAATTTAAATTTATGAACATAGAATAGGATAAATGGAAAGTGTGTAAAAAAACTGGAACATAGACTAGGATTAGATACCCTATTATTCTAGGACAATATCTAAGTTTTTACCATTAAATGTAGAATCATTAAAATAAAATAATATGGCGGCCTTTTAATCTTTTTAGGGAAACTTGTTGTTTAATTTGATGATCCACGATAGGAAATACTTGGATTATAATTTATGTATTGTTATTTTTATATATAAATAGAAATTTTTCATATATAGTAATATTTAATAAAATAGTACTTTAAATCAAAATGTAGTATATCCAAGGACAAATGAGTTATAATAAATTTTATTTTTGAATAGGCATTTTTAATACTGCCTAGAAAGAGGATTTAATAGTAAGCTAATCAAATTTCTTTAGCTGAATAAAGTAATAATTGGTGTACAAATCGCCCGTCAATTTCATAAAGGAATAAGTCGTAACATAGTAAAGGTACTGGAAAGTGTTTTTAGCTAGAAACCTTAGTTTATATAAAACTTTTTATTTACAATAAATTTAACTAGATTATTCTAGAGATTTTATCTAAAAATATCAATAAACTTACTTGGAATTGATTAGTAAAGATATATCCTTTAACAAAGTTATATCAATGAATAATATTTAAGTAACAATTAAGAACCAATAATCTTATTTATAGTGTAGAGTAATGAAAATGAAGTACTTTCAAAAAATAATAAGTAAAATTTTATTTGTACCTTTTGTATCAGGGTTGATTAATATATCCTATTTACAAATAGAAGTCTCGAAAATAAGTGATCTAAATATATATAATTGTTTTTGTGGAAGAAAGAATATAAATATATATTTAGAAATTAGATGTTTTTCGAACTTATTTATATCTAGTTTTTTTCTAATTAAATTTAATTTAGGTATATAAATTAATTTAGACAAGATTTTAAATTGGCTAAATCTTTATATGCTAAAAACTTTCGGGACAAGCTGAAAGTTTGAGATACTCAGTGAGCTAACTCTAATTGATCGTAAACTTATAGTTTTAGTATTAAACAATAATTGATAAAATATCATAGTTTATTGACCATATATAAAAATTTTTAAGGAGCCATATCTATGCAAATTTTCATTGAATATTACTTAGAAAAAAAAAATCTTTAATAAAAAAAGATTAACTATAATGATTAAATTAGTAATGTAATTATAATTTATGTATATTATTTCTTTAGTATACTATATATATATAAGGAACTAGGCAAAACAAGTATATTCACCTGTTTAACAAAAACATGTCTTATTGATAATAATTTTAAGTCGACCTGCCCAATGAGTACTTGAATGGCTGCAGTATAACTGACTGTACAAAGGTAGCATAATCAATTGGTTTTTAAATGAAATCTGGAATGAAAGGATTAATGAAATATACACTGTCTCATATATATTTCATGAATTTAAAATTTTAATTAAAATGTTAAAATTTGTTTATGGGACGATAAGACCCTATAGAATTTTATACTGTTACATCTTAGTTGTTAATACAAAAAATGTGACAATATTTGGTTGGGAGGACTATTAAATTTTACAAACTTTAATTTCTGATAACTTTAATTAAAGAAAACTTCTTAACGACCCTCAAATTGGGATAGCTAGACTAAATTACCTTAGGGATAACAGCGTAATATTTTTTTATAGATCGTATAGAAAAAAGTGATTGCGACCTCGATGTTGAATTAAGATAAATTTTAAACGCAGGAGTTTAATAATTAAGTCTGTTCGACTTTTAAAATCTTACATGATTTGAGTTCAAATCGACGTAAGTCAGATTGGTTTCTATCTATAAATATATTTAAGTTGTTTGTACGAAAGGACTATAACTTACAAAATTTTTGTTTAAAGCCCTAATAAATACGCCCTATTATTTTGGCAGATCAGTGCAATAAATTTAGAATTTAAATTAGAATATATCCTTATATTAAATAATAATTTTTATAATAATTAATTTAACAAATATTATTTTATTAAAATAATTTATTTTATGAAATAATTAAAAAAGGCTTCTAACCTTTAAAATGGATTAAAATAATCTTTATTTCTCTTTATTAATTAAAAATTAAGTTTTAATAATTATTAAATAATTTATAATACAGGAAGTAGTTTATTAAAATTATAATTTTGGAAATTATAGATAATCTTTATGATTTTTCCTGAAAAAGTTATAAAGTTTATAATTAACATTTATTTTATATATAAATATTTTATTGTATTTAATTATTTAACTTTTATGATTTATTTATATAAATTCTATAAAATTAAAGAAATTTTAATTATTTTTGTATTAATATTGATTTTATTTTTAATAATAATAAAACATTTATATTATTACTTGAGATTGCTTATTTTAATAGAACTAATTCATGTGTTTTTCTTATTTATACTGATTAATATAAATATTAGTTTATGAATTTTTTTTATTTTTTTGACTTATTCTGTATGTGAAGGAATTTTAGGATTATTAATTTTAATTAGAATGAACAATGAGTTTGGACATCATAAGATTAAATTATTGAATTTATTAATTTAAAAATGAATGAATTAATATGTATATTTTATATTATTTTTATATTGACTATATTTAATTACATTATTTTAAACAATTTAATTTTTTTATCATTATTAATTTTAATTTTTAAATTCAGTTGATTAAACTGGAACTCTATTTGGCTAGTTTTTAGATTCAATTTCTATTCAATTGGATTAATTATGATAATATTGTGAATTTTTACTATTATTATTATAAATCTTAATAAATCAGAAAATATTCAATTATGTATATTTTTAAATATAATATTAATAATATCAATATATTTTGTATTTTATTCTATAAACATAATCTTTTTTTATTTTTCTTTTGAATCAAGACTATTATTGATTTTTTATATAATTATGAAGTGAGGTCATGGAGAGTTTCGTTTTAGTTCTTCATTCTATTTAATATTTTATACTATAATTTTTTCATTACCATTAGTTTATCTATTATTTAATATAATTAATTCTTTTAATACAATAAATTTTTATTTATTGGAAATAATGGATATTAAAGAAATTAATAATTTTAAGTTTATTTATCTTATTTTTTCTTTTTTAGTAAAAATTCCAATATATATAGTTCACGGATGGCTTCTTAAAGCTCATGTAGAAGCATCCTTTTTCAGTTCTATAATTTTAGCTTCAGTAATATTGAAACTAGGAAGATATGGGTTAATACGGATAATATTTTTCATAAAATATATATTTAATAAATTTCGTAATTATTTTATTATAATTAATATATTTGGAATTTTATTACTAAGAATAATATGTTTATACCAAATAGATATTAAGTTAATTATTGCAATTTCTTCAATTGTACATATAGGAATTATAATTATAGGAATATTGTTAATAACTAAAATAAGAATATATGGAAGATTCTATATAATGATTAGTCATGGATTTATTTCGTCTGGATTGTTTTATTTTGTCAATTTAATTTATAACCAAACTAATAGACGATTATTGTACATTAATAAAGGAATAATTAGAGTAATTCCTTCTTCAATAATATTTTGATCTATTATATGTTTTTGTAATTCAGGATCTCCATTTTCAATAAATCTAATCAGAGAAATTATTCTATTAATTAGCCTAATTTGTTGATTTAAGTATATAATATTATTTGTTATAACCTATAGTTTAGTTTCATTTATTTATTCAGTATATTTATTTATATCAACATTTCATGGAAAAAATTTTATAAAATTTAAGATATTTAATTGTAAACTTATAAATTACTTAAGATTAATTAACCATATTATTCCAGTTAATTTAATATTCTTAAATCTTATTTGTCTAGATATTTTAATAAAAATATTGAATTGTGATTTCAATGATACAATAGTTCTTGTTCTAGACCATTATAAAAATATTAATTTTTAGAGTAATGTTATTTATTACAAGATTATTTATTCTATTATTTTCAATAATATCATTACTTACAAATACTGAATTAATAATAGAGTGAAACATTGTTATAATTAATTCAATAAAGATAAACATGATTTTAGTATTAAACTATAAAACCTTACTATATATTTTTTTAGTTATATTTATTTCTTCAATAATCTTTATATATAGTATTGAATATATAGAGGTTGAAAATTTTTTGTTAAAACGTTTTTATTACTTAATGATAATATTTTTGATATCAATAATTTTACTAATTATTAGACCTAACATATTGACTATTATTCTTGGATGAGATATATTAGGATTAACATCATATTGTTTAATTATTTATTATAGTAAAATAAAATCTTATAACTCAGGAATAATAACAATTATTTTAAATCGTATTGGAGATGTAAGATTATTAATAATCATTTCTATAATATCAATATTTGGAAGATGAAATCTCTTGATATATAAAATAAATAAATTAATAATAGTTATAATTATAATTATAGTATTTACTAAAAGTGCACAATTTCCTTTTTTTGTATGACTTCCTATAGCTATAATAGCTCCTACTCCAGTTTCATCACTTGTTCATTCATCAACTTTAGTAACTGCAGGAGTATATTTAATAATTTGATATAATGAAATAATTGATTTAAAATATATAGAATTCATTTTGACAATTTCTAGAATTACAATATTTTTTTCAGGTATAATAGCAAATTTTGAGATAGATTTTAAAAAAATTATTGCTTTCTCTACACTAAGTCAATTAGGATTTATAATAAGAATTTTATCTATAGGTTTAAATGAATTAGCATTTCTTCATTTATTTATTCATGCTTTATTTAAATCAATAATATTTATATGTGTAGGAAGATTCATTCATAATATAAAGGGAATCCAAAATTTCCGTTTTTATAGTGGAATATTTTACGTATATTCTATTAAAAGATCTGTAATTATTATGTCATTAATAATACTTTGTGGTTTTCCATTTCTTGTGGGATTTTATTCTAAAGATTTAATAATTGAAATGTTTATGTTCAACAAAATTAATACTTTTAACTTTGTTGTACTTATAATTAGTACAATAGTAACAATTTCATACTCATTTCGTATTATCATAAAACTTATTTCTAACAATTATATAATAAATACAATAATTAAAAAAGAATCAAGTATTATAAGATTTATTATAGTGTTTATAATAGTTTTTATATTATTAATAAGAAAAATAATTTTTAATTTTAACTCAATTTCATTTAATTATAATTTGATAAAAACTTATAAATATTTTATTATCAAAATATTTATTCTAGGATTTTTATTAAATATTATTATTAATAATTATATTTACAATAGGATAATTAAAATTATAATTAATTATTTTTATATAATAAATATATTTAAATTATTTAAAAAAAATTATATTATCAATTTAATCAATTATGAAATAAATTATGAAAAAATATTTAATGAAGTATTTTTATCAAACATCATAATGATTATATCAATATTAAGAAATAAAATTATAAAAAAAATAATGATTTCTATTTATTCTTTAATATTTTTTTATATTTATTTGATCATAATTTTATTTATATTTTAAATTTTTATTTATTAAAATTTAAATAGCTTATATTTAGAGCATAATATTGAAAATATTAGTGAAATTAAAAATTTTTAAATATATAATACATTAAAAATTTTATAAATTAGAATAATATATATTCATTAATTTTATTAACAATAAAATGCCTCCTTTTTGGCTTTAATTTAATACCATTAAATTTTAATAATATTATAAAAAAGATATGTAACTATAGGTTAATTATCAATTTACAAAATTGATGTTTTATCTTAAACTACATAACTTTAATATAAATTACTTAATTACATTTTAAAGTAAAGATATATAAAATTGATTAAATATTGTTTATATAAATGAAAATGTTTAAAATTATATATTTTGTATTAAGTATTAATTCTTTCATATTGGTAATTCTTTTTATGAACATATATATTTCACAAATCACTTCAGTTCCAATAAATCAGATTATTAATATTATTTTATTTATGATTTTAAGATCTTTTATTTCATTTATAAAAAAAGACTATATAACTATCTATATCTTTATAATTCTGATTGTTATAGTTAGAGGAATAATAATTTTATTTTCTTATTTTGTCTGTATAGTTAATATAATTAATATAAAAAAATTTAAATTTAAATACATTTATCTATTAAATTATCTATTAATTAATACTTTGATAATTTTATCTACAGTTTATAATTACAATATCATGATAAAAAATTTTGAAATTGAGAATTTAAGATTAGATAAATTAATCATTAAATTATTTAATTTTCCCAATTACTATATGTTATTAATTATTATTTCTTTTATACTTTTAATATTATTAATATCTTCTAAAATCTGTTTTAGTAGAAAGAAACCTCTACGAAATAAATTATTTTAATGAAAAAATTTAAAAGAATATTTTATATAAATTTTATATTCAAATTACCCTCATCTTTCATCTTTCTTCCAACTCCTATAAATATTAATTATTTTTGAAACTTCGGTTCAATATTGGGAGTTTTTCTAATAATTCAGATTACTTCAGGAATATTTCTTTCTATACATTATTGTCCAAATATTGAATATGCATTTAGTAGAGTATCATATATTATAAAAGATGTTAGTTCAGGATGATTAATACGTTTAATTCATATAAATGGAGCTTCATTTTACTTTATTATAATCTATGCACATATTATACGAGGAATATATTATTATTCATTTAAATTAACTAGTGTTTGATTAATTGGAAGAACTATTATATTTATATCAATAGCTACAGCATTTCTTGGTTATGTTCTTCCATGAGGACAAATATCATTTTGGGGAGCTATAGTAATTACAAATTTATTATCTGCAATTCCTTATGTAGGTAATATAATTGTAGAATGATTATGAGGAGGATTTTCTATCAATAATTCTACCCTTAATCGATTTTTTTCTTTACATTTTATTCTTCCCTTTATTATTTTATTTCTTGTAATTTTACATTTATTAGTATTACATAAATCTGGTTCTTCAAATCCTGTACATTCAAAAATTGACGTTTATAAAATTGTTTTTTATCCATATTTTATAATTAAGGATTTATTAACAATTATTTTAATTTTATTATTATTTATAATTTTAAATCTTCAGATACCATATTTCTTAAGTGATCCTGATAATTTCAAGATAGCTGATCCTATAATTACTCCATTACATATTAAACCTGAATGATATTTTTTATTTGCATATTCAATTTTACGATCAATTCCTAATAAATTAGGAGGAGTTATTATACTTTTTATATCAGTATTTATACTTTATATTATTCCTATATTAAATGTAAATAATATAAAAAATATCAAATTTTATCCATTTAACCAATTTATATATTGATCATTTATTAATAATGTTATTTTACTTACTTGACTTGGAGGTAAAGTTATTGAACATCCTTTTGTTGAATTAAACATTTTATTTACTTTTATATATTTCCTTTATTATGTATTTTCATTTTTGTTAAGTAACTTAACTGATTTTTTCAATTACAGTAAATATTAAATTAATGAACTTGAATAAGTATATGTTTTGAAATCATAATATAGAAATAGAATTTTCTATTAATTTTATATATTTATTATTATAATTAATTCTTTAAATAGATAAAAATAAATTAGATAATAAGTTATTAATACTAATAATTCTATCCAACAAGTGTACATTAAATAATCATAACGAATACGAGGTAACACTCCTCGTATTATTACAATTAAAACTAAATTAATAATAAAAAATATATTAAAAAGAAAATTTCAATAAAATAGTCCATAAAATAAAACCACTAAGATTATTCTTATAAAAATTATGTTTATATACTCAGAAAGAAAAATCATAGTAAAAAGTCTACTGTAATATTCAACATTAAATCCTGATACCAATTCAGATTCTCCTTCTACTAAATCAAAAGGAGCTCGATTTAAGTCAACTAATAGCCTAAGAATAAACATAAAATATATTGGGTAAGCAAAAAAAAATAACTTAATATTAACTTGATAATTAACAGAATTAAATATAGAATAACTATTAAATAATATTATAAGAATAAATATTATTATATATATTAATACTTCAAATGAAATTACTTGAGAAACTATTCGTATTGATCTAATTATAGAATAATTATTTGTGGAAATTCATCTAACCATTAGAATAGGGTATACATTTAATCTAATAATAAAAATTAAAAAAAGTATTCTATGTTTTAGATTTAGATTATTAAAATATCATGGATATATTAATCAAAGAATTGATGAAATAATAAATATTAATATTGGTCTATAATAAAATATATAATTTGTCCTAAAACCGAATATCTCTTTAGTTAAGAGTTTAATTATGTCCCTAAATGGTTGTAAAATTCCTTTATAAAATAATTTATTTGGTCCTTTACGATACTGTATATATCTTAAAATCTTTCGCTCAAATAATGTTAAAAAAGCTACTCTAATCATAATTATCAAAATTATAATTATTAAATTAATTATTATAAAAATTATTATTTAATATAAGGATATATTCTAATTTAAATTCTAAATTTATTGCACTGATCTGCCAAAATAATAGGGCGTATTTATTAGGGCTTTAAACAAA